AGAATCCAAGTAAAACGAATATGAATGGGGTTTCTTTGTTGACATAAGATCTAAATTGTAAAAAGAATCAAAAGTAGGGGATAACTCTTTTTTATCTATATTCTTGATTACTAATTCAGTTAAGAGGCCTCTATCAACAAGAAAAAAAGTGAATTCTTTTTTTCGTCAAATTATAGGAAAATAAAAAATTTTTGTTCTACGTCTTACGTATGTATATAGAATCCAAATTTTGTACCTTCTATACTCACTTATATATATACTTAGATACTTAGATTTATACTAATTAAACTTTGAATTCTAATATATTATTAATTATAATTATTTAATTTTTAATAAGATAAGATATCTTTATAAATAATAACAGGTACAAATAGTAAATTGAGGTATCCTTTATATGACAACTTTCGACTTTCCCTCTGTTTTGGTGCCTTTAGTAGGCTTAGTATTTCCGGCAATGGCAATGGCTTCTTTATTTCTTCATGTTCAAAAAAATAAGACTGTTTAGATCTGATGGGCCCAACTCTCATCCATTTTTTTTTCAAAACTAAGACTTGTATCATAACGCAGATACCTATTTATTGTAAGAAGGTATAACATGCGGCGCTTCCGTCGAAAGGAGCTCTTTGACCTGTAGAAAGATGATATGGGGTAAAGGAATTATATCTATTTGAAAAAATCTCAGGATCGCCGGATGGCTGAACTGTAAAATCGGTACATCTATATATATATATCGATGGGATCATACGAAGGGTATGTTTTTATTTTAGATCTAACCAACTTGATAAATTACTCTTAAAGGTTTACATCAAACTAAGTACTAGTTGATGAGAGTTACTTCGGAAACAAAAAGAGTAAAGTCTAGGGTATTTTCTCAATTCCAATAAAACGAAACCGGATCAAGTATGAGTTGTCGATCAGAACATATATGGATACAACCTATAACGGGGTCGCGAAAAACAAGTAATTTATGCTGGGCCATTATCCTTTTTTTAGGTTCATTAGGATTCTTATTGGTTGGAACTTCCAGTTATCTTGGGAGAAACTTGATATCTTTATTTCCGTCTCAGCAAATCCTTTTTTTTCCACAAGGGATTGTGATGTCTTTCTATGGGATCGCGGGTCTCTTTATTAGCTCCTATTTGTGGTGCACAATTTCGTGGAATGTAGGGGGTGGTTATGATCGATTCGATAGAAAAGAAGGAATGGTATGTATTTTTCGTTGGGGATTCCCTGGAAAAAATCGTCGCATCTTCCTCCGATTCCTTATAAAGGATATTCAGTCCGTCAGAATAGAAGTTAAAGAGGGTATTTATGCTCGCCGTGTACTTTATATGGATATCAGAGGCCAGGGGGCCATTCCCTTGACTCGTACTGATGAGAATGTTACTCCACGGGAAATCGAACAAAAAGCTGCCGAATTGGCCTATTTCTTGCGTGTACCGATTGAAGTATTTTGAGAAATGAGCTGAGAGAATGAATGCTTTCTCAGCAGGAAGGAAAAACTAAAGAATCCCCCTTTTCTATACCATAACTTAACTGAAGTTTCTTCATAACGCTCATTCTAGTCAAAGAAGACGTATACGTAATGTAACAACCACAAAACAAAACTATTTTTGTGGTCTTTTATGTGTATGGAAATCTACACAACTTAATTCAATAACAAAAAAATAAGTAACAAATCGAAAAAATGGATTCATCCTTTCTATTTTATATCAAAGCATTTCGAAATACATAAATTTTTTTATTCCGGACTCTGAGTAGTCAGTGAAAATTTTTAAAAATAAAAATATAAGATATTTTGATATAATGGTAGAAAAGAATATTCATTACTTAAATAAAGCGGTTCTTTCAGGCAGTCATCGATTCGTCGAAAGGGGGATACTTGCTTCGAATTTAACCAATTACTATATCTGGAAACAATATAATATTTTTTTGTTAATTCTTTGAATTCTAAGTGGATTCTTAATCTATTTCTGTATTCTTTCTACATTCAAAGACTAACTCCGAAATCACAAATAAAAAAAAGTGAATAGATTAATAATTAATAAGTTCGATACTTTGTAATAGAACTCATGCATGAGAGAAATATTGGATGGCGTAGAGTCAACTAATGAGGTCGGTTCATTAAAATTAAAAATTAATAGATGAAATGAAAAAATGTCAAAAAAGAAAGCATTCACCCCTCTTTTATATCTTGCATCTATAGTATTTTTGCCCTGGTGGATTTCTCTCTCATTTAATAAAAGTCTGGAATCTTGGGTTACTTATTGGTGGAATACTAGGCAATCTGAAATTTTTTTGAATGATATTCAAGAAAAGAATATTATAAAAAATTTCATAGAATTGGAAGAAATCCTTCTTTTGGAGGAAATGATCAAGGAATACTCGGAGACACATCTACAAAACCTTCGTATAGGAATCCACAAAGAAACGCTCCAATTAATCAAGATACACAATGAGGATCATATTCATACGATTTTGCACTTCTCGACAAATATAATATGTTTCGTTATTCTAAGCGGTTATTCTATTTTGGGTAATGAAGAACTTGTTATTCTTAACTCTTGGGCTCAGGAATTCCTATATAACTTAAGTGACACAATAAAAGCTTTTTCGATTCTTTTATTAACAGATTTATGTATCGGATTCCATTCGCCCCATGGTTGGGAACTAATGATTGGCTTTGTCTACAAAGATTTTGGATTTGCTCATAATGATCAAATTATATCTGGTCTTGTTTCTACTTTTCCAGTCATTCTAGATACTCTATTTAAATTTTGGATTTTTCGTTATTTAAATCGTGTTTCTCCGTCACTTGTAGTGATTTATCATTCAATGAATGATTAAAAAAGGATCTACGGATATTAATCCAATTCAATTCTAACGTTTCTTACTTTGTAGTTGTACAGAAGCAAAGCATGTAAAATCATACTTACTCTTTCTATTTCTACCCATCCCAAAGATTTATTCTATATATTAAATATTATTTATTCCAGTAAAATTATTCCAGTAAATAGCAGAATTGCGGATAGGGAACTAGGTTAGCGACCTACCAAATTTATTGTAGACATTTTTGGGCTCAATGGTTGGACCATGCAAACTAGAAAGACTTTTTCTTGGATAAAGGAACAAATTAATCGATCCATTTCCGTATCGCTCATGATATATATCATAACTCGGCCATCCATTTCAAGTGCATATCCCATTTTTGCGCAGCAAGGTTATGAAAATCCACGAGAAGCGACTGGTCGTATTGTATGTGCCAATTGCCATTTAGCTAATAAGCCCGTGGATATTGAAGTTCCACAAACGGTACTTCCAGATACTGTATTTGAAGCAGTTGTTCGAATCCCTTATGATATGCAACTAAAACAGGTTCTTGCTAATGGTAAAAAGGGTGCTTTGAATGTAGGGGCTGTTCTTATTTTACCAGAGGGTTTTGAATTAGCTCCTGCCGATCGGATTTCCCCCGAGATGAAAGAAAAGATAGGCAATCTGTCTTTTCAGAGCTATCGCCCCAATAAAAAAAATATTCTTGTGATAGGCCCCGTTCCTGGTCAGAAATATAGTGAAATCACCTTTCCTATCCTTTCCCCGGACCCCGCTACTACGAAAGAGGTTCACTTCTTAAAATATCCTATATACGTAGGCGGAAACAGGGGAAGGGGTCAGATTTATCCCGACGGGAGCAAAAGTAACAATACAGTTTATAATGCTACATCAGCAGGTATAGTAGGTAAAATAATACGAAAAGAAAAAGGGGGTTACGAAATAACCATAGCGGATGCATCGGATGGACGTCAAGTGGTTGATATTATCCCTCCAGGGCCAGAACTTCTTGTTTCAGAAGGCGAATCTATCAAATTGGATCAACCGTTGACGAGTAATCCTAATGTGGGCGGATTTGGTCAGGGAGATGCAGAAATAGTACTTCAAGATCCCTTACGTGTCCAAGGCCTTTTGTTCTTCTTGGCATCTGTTATTTTGGCACAAATCTTTTTGGTTCTTAAAAAGAAACAGTTCGAGAAGGTTCAATTGTCAGAAATGAATTTCTAGACTCGCGGATTTATCGCCATTGAGCTCATAACGTAAAAAGAACAAAATTTTTTTTTGACGACTCTTTATGATAAAAAATGGACATTATGAAAAGCCTTTTGCTTTTTTATACTCGTTTTCTACGAGATGTCGGGAATTCCTTGTACCGCATTCCTAGTCATAGTATGTAGATTGTGAAGAAGACTTTTTATTTTTTTTGAATCCAAATTGGGGTGGTATTATTATGTTACTATTATCACATTTCAATGTCATAAAATTCATTAATAGTGTTTTCTATTCTAATTGAATGAAATTAAACTAGATACTAGACATAAGTAAGCGGGGAATAGAACGGATAAATGCGTGGAACACAAAATTATAGGGACGATTATTCATCTTCCTAGTATTCGACACAAGAAAAGGAATTTTCCACATCTCTTTCTTGTGTCGAAAGAAAAAAAAGATTATTTATCCTGTTCGTCAAAGATTACTAGTCTAAGCTTTGAATTTTTCAAGATAATATCAGGACTTTTTTAGATATATTATATATTACATAAATATTACATAATATATATAATTTTATATTATAAATTCTAAAATATAATAGTGGGCAAACAAAAGAGAGGGAGGTTTATTGAGTAAATAGAACTTCTTCGATAAACTTAAAAAATTTCCATTTTTGATGAGATACAAAAAAAATACTAAGGTTTTATTCTTATTTGAGGATAGTATGTCATCTAGGAAATCGAGTAATTTCTTCTTTCTTCTAACTTTGAAAGTATCGATAGAAACTATCGAGCAACGGGCGGATGGATCAATGAACTTCATTTTTCAAAAACATCATCAGAAAAATGGAATGGGTTTTTGCCATTTAGACGAAAAAATATTCTAATTCTTAAGAACTCAACGGGGTTCCCTTCTTTGTATGATTTGAGGGGGGAGGTCCCGTCGAGTTCTTACGCTTT